GTCCTGAATGGTCCGAGGATTTCTGGGATTGGTGGAAAGAAAAGCATGTTGTTTGCACTTATAACGGGATTCCTTTTTTCGAACATGGATTTATTTATTTAAAAAATGGCTTTCCTAAATTCAAAAGGGAGTTTCTTCAAAACGTTTCTAACTTTTCTCTAGAAAATATTCATATAAAGATCCTATTTCCTTTTCGTCTAAAACCTTGGCACAAATCTAAACTACGAAAAAGAGCTAACTATCCACTGAAAAATAAAGAAAAAAAAACTGAGTTTTTGTTTGTAAGATCTTATGGAATAAAAATTGAACTTCGTGTTGGCTCTACACGAAAACAACTTTCATTTTTTAATCCTATTTTTAAAGAACTCAAAAAAAGACTTCTCAAATTGAAAAATAAGTGTTTTCCAGTTCTAATAAATTTAAAAAAAATAAGAAAATTTTTTCTAAATCTCTCAAAAGAAATAAAAAAAAGGGTTATTAAAAACATTCTATTTCTAAAAAAAAAAAAACTAATAAAAAGTAATCAAATTCTATTATTGGAATTGAAAGAAATATATGAATTGAGTCAAAATAAAAAAGAAAAAAATTTATTAAAAAATAATAATAAAATAAATGAATCGTCCATTAATATTCACTCTACAAATTACATAGCTTTTTTAGTGACAAAAAACGAAATACAGAGGTTAACTACTATAACAAACAGAATAATAAATAAAATACAAAAAATTTGCAAAGTCAACAAAAAAGAATTTAGAAATCTACATATAAATATTAGTTCGAACAAAATGAGTTATGATAATAAACGATTGGGATCACCAAAAACGATTTTCGAACTATTAATAAAATATAATCAATTAATTCGTAAAACAAATTCTGTTATAAAGGTTTTCATTGAAAAGGTACATCTAAATATCTTTTTATATATCAGTCATTTTTATCTAAAAAATGGACAACTTTTTTTTTTTGAAGCAACAAAAAAAACTTTTAATAAATACAGTTCCTCTAATAACTATATTTACAATAATAAAACAAATCAAGAAAAAATTGATAAAACAAACAAAAAAGGAGATAAGCTTATTTCCTTTATAAAAAGAAAAGAGGCACTTTCGAATATTAGTAATAATAAATTACATACTTTGCATGACTTATCTTATTTGTCACAAGACTATGCCTTTTATAAATTATCACAAAATATGGTTTTGAATTTTTTTTATTTATATAAGTTAAGATTAGGATTTGTCTTTCAATCTAATGTAACATCTCTTTTTCTTAAAAATGAAATAAAGAATTCTTTTTTTGGAACACAAAAAATATTCCATTCCAAATTAAAACATAAGAACCTACGGAATTTTCGAATACTCCGGCAATGTAAAAATAGGTTAAAGGTTTATTATCAATCTCAGTTCGTACCACAAGAGAGTAGAAATATAGTAAATCATCACCCTATAATTAAAAAGAAACATTTAAATAAAAATTTTTCAAATGTTAAAAAAAAAGACAGATACGATCTTTTATCATATAATTTTATTAAGTCTGAAGATAAGAAGAATTCCTTTATTTCTGGATTATCCTTACAAGTAAATCATAACCAATATATTTTTTATAATTACAACGAAAATAAACGTCAATTTGTTAATATGCCGTTCGGTATGATGGTTAATCATTATCTATTAGAAGACAATATTTTAGATATAACGAAAGATCAGAATAGAAAATTTTTTTATTGGATATTTCTTAATTTTGTTTTTAGAAAAAAAAAAAATATTGGAGCCTGCAGTAATATGGATACTGACACCACTAGTAATAAAGATACTGAGATTAGAATTCAAAATTATGTTGAATTTAATTATGAACAATTAAATCATTATTATAAAAAAAATAATCGTTTTGAAACTCGAATTATTTATTTTGCCATGTTTGATCAAATTCAAGGGATTAACCCATCAAAAAAAAAGAAATTTGATTGGATGAGAATCAATAATGAAGAAATGCTCAATTTACCTATATTGAATTTCGAACTTTGGTTTTTTCCAGACTTTTTGAGACTTTCTACTTCGTCTCAACTTAAACCATGGAACATACCAATCAAGTTGCTCCTTTTAAATTTGAATGTAACTGAAAATGTCATTCAAAATAGAAAAACATACACGAACCGCCAGGTCGTAAAATGTATTTTATCACCATCGAGTTTCTTACTAACAAGGGATTTGCTTTTTCAATTGAGATCCAGTTATTCTTTCAATTCAAAAAATTCAAAAACGGTAAATATCCTTAAAAAATGTTGGCACGGGGGTAACCGTCTGATGGACTCAAACGAAATTGCTATAGACTCTAGTAAAACCGGCGAATTTTTTATATACCTTAAAAAAGTTATGTTGTTAGAAAATAATGAAATGGATTTAATTGAGAGTCTTTTGCTTAAAAGGGGAATAGTCTTTATCGAACCCTTTTGTCTGTCTCTAAAAAAGAAAGGACAATTTATTATGCATCAAACAATAAGTATTTCCTTAGTTCAGAATAGGAACTACATAATAAATCAAAGGGACCAAGAAAAAGGCCATGTTGATAAGAATAATTCTGATAAATTAATTCCAAAGCAGCAAAAGACGGCTGAAAATAGAACTAAAAAGCATTATGATTTGTTTGTTCCTGAAAGTATTTTATCCCCTAGACGTCGTAGAGAATTGAGAAGTCTAATTTATTTCTATTCTATGAATCGAAGTAGTATGCCTCTAAATACAACATTTTGTAATGCAAATAGTCCAGTTTTGAATAAAATAAAAAGAGATACCAATAGTAAATTAAAATATTTTCTTTGGCCTAGTTATCGATTAGAAAATTTCGCTTGTCTGAATCGCTATTGGTTTGATACCAATAATGGCAGTCGCTTCGGTATGCTAAGGATCCGTATGTATCCACTATTTTAAAATGAATTGAACGTGTACTGAAAAAAAGGTAAAGATGGATTGACTTTATTTCACGTACTCTATGTTGTATATTTGATAATAAAAAAAAATTAAGATTATTGTAGTGTGTATAACAAAAAAAAAGTAGCACTATTTTTATTGATAAAAAAAAATATATCTAGTAAAAAATGCCAGTAGGGGGGGGGTTAATTTTATGTTAAAAAAGTCATTCATCTCGGTTATTTCGCACGAAGAAAAAGAAGAAAACAGGGGGTCTGTTGCATTTCAAATACTAAGATTCACTAATAGGATACGAAAACTTTCTTCACATTTGGAATTTCACAGAAAAGATTTTTTATCTCAGAGAGGCCTCCGGAAAATTTTGGGAAAACGCCAAAAGGTGCTGTCTTATTTGTCAAAGAAAAATAGAATACGTTATAAACAATTAATTAATCAGTTAGATATTCGCGAATCAAAAACGCGTTAATTTAAGTGTGAAGGGACCTTTTGAATTATTTGATTTAGTAGATCTTGAATTTTAATGAACTTATTTTTACTTTCAGTAATTCATGAAAAAATGAATCGAATAAAAACCTATGAATCTACCAGCTCCAAGAAATGACCTCATGATAGTAAATATGGGACCCCACCACCCATCAATGCACGGTGTTCTTCGACTCATGGTTACTCTCGATGGTGAAGATGTTATTGATTGTGAACCAATATTAGGCTATTTACACCGAGGAATGGAAAAAATTGCGGAAAACCGAACAATTATACAATATTTGCCTTATGTAACGCGGTGGGATTATTTAGCTACTATGTTCACAGAAGCAATAACCGTAAACGGACCGGAGTTGCTGGGAAATATCCAAGTACCTAAAAGAGCCAGCTATATCCGAATAATTATGTTGGAGTTGAGTCGTATAGCGTCGCATCTGTTATGGCTCGGCCCTTTTATGGCAGATATTGGGGCGCAGACTCCTTTCTTCTATATTTTCAGAGAAAGAGAATTAGTTTATGATCTATTTGAGGCTGCTACTGGTATGAGAATGATGCATAATTTTTTTCGTATTGGAGGAGTAGCGGCCGATTTAACCTATGGCTGGATAGATAAATGTTTAGATTTTTGCGATTATTTTTTAACAAGAGTTACTGAATATCAAAAACTTATTACACGAAATCCTATTTTTTTAGAACGAGTTGAGGGGATAGGCATTATTGGAAGAGAGGAAGTAATAAATTGGGGTTTATCAGGACCAATGCTGCGAGCTTCTGGAAAACAATGGGATCTGCGTAAAGTTGATCATTATGAGCGTTACAACGAATTTGATTGGGAAGTACAGTGGCAAAAAGAAGGAGATTCATTAGCTCGGTATCTCGTTCGCATTGGTGAAATGACAGAATCCATAAAAATTATTCAACAGGCTCTAGAAGGAATTCCGGGGGGGCCATATGAGAATTTAGAAATCCGATACTTTGATAGAGAAAAGAATCCAGAATGGAATGACTTTGACTATCGATTTCTTAGCAAAAAACCTTCTCCTACATTTGAATTGCCGAAACAAGAACTCTATGTGAGAGTTGAAGCCCCAAAGGGAGAATTGGGAATTTTTCTGATAGGGGATCAGTGTGGTTTTCCTTGGAGGTTTAAAATTAGACCGCCTGGTTTTATCAATTTGCAAATTCTTCCTCAGTTAGTTAAAAGAATGAAATTGGCTGATATTATGACAATACTAGGTAGCATAGATATCATTATGGGAGAAGTTGATCGTTAAAATGATAATTGATCGAATAGAAGTAGAAGATATCAATTCTTTTTCTAGATTTTTTTTTTTACAACAGGCTTGTGGAATTATATGTATACTTTTTCCTATTTTTACTCCTGTATTGGGAATCACAACGGGTGTACTAGTAATTGTATGGTTAGAAAGAGAAATATCCGCAGGACTACAACAACGTATTGGACCTGAATACGCTGGAACTTTAGGAATTCTTCAAGCTTTAGCTGATGGGGCAAAATTACTTTTCAAAGAAAACCTCTTTCCATCTAGAGGAGATACTCATTTATTCAGTATCGGACCTTCCATAGCGGTCATATCCATTTTAGTAAGCTATTCGGTAGTTCCTTTTGGTTCTCATCTTGTTTTATCGGATCTCAATATTGGTGTTTTTTTATGGATTGCCGTTTCAAGTATTGCTCCGATTGGCCTTCTTATGTCAGGATACGGATCAAATAATAAATATTCTTTTTTAGGTGGTCTACGAGCTGCTGCTCAATCGATTAGTTATGAAATACCATTAACTTTATGTGTCTTATCAATATCTCTACGTGTGCTTCGTTAAGACAGAAATTGTTCTCCAGTTCGTCCTTTATGGTGGAACGAGTTGAGTAAATATCTTCATTTTTTTTCAGTAGTTGGCTGGATGAACTAAATCCGAGAGTTATATGAGTGAAAGAAAACAGCTTGTTTATAAACTGGCCGTAAAAAAATTCAGTCTCATTTTGTATGTCTAAGTGTTAGAGAGCTGAACGGAAATAAACATAAACAAACGAAAGCCTTTGCCCCAAGATTAGTTAATGAATCATCCTGACTTGACGCGGGCTAAAAAGATACACCATATTGAGTTTTCACTACGGTTTGAATGTATTATCATAGATATTACCTTTTAAACGTAAACGGATGCTTGAACAAAAACGAGTGGATGAGTAGAAACACTAAGATACACAAAGGATTTGTAATGGAGATTATATAAAAGAATATTAATTGGGGCTTTAAATTAGTAGAAATGATCAGGCAGTACTCCCCACAATTCCGATCCAGAGTATACTCCTATCCATCGATTTAAAGAAATGACTATTGGAAACGAAATAATCCTTTACTTTTTTTGTAACTCTACTTTTCGCAGAAACAGAAAGAAGAATAGAAACGACAAAAAAACGATATTTTTGATTCTTTATATATATAAAGAATATCATAATTCATGAATTATGATATGAATTCTTTTCGTATGGAAAAGGGAAGATCCTTATAATGAGTATTTAATTGAAGAATTAAGTTATTACTCAACAAAGAAAAATTCAAATGATTTTTGAAATCATTAAACCAAAGGATGAGATCTATTCAGAAGTACTTTAATTTAGATTAATTCAAATTAATTTAATAATATATATAATTATTAAAGCATAACAAATAGAATTAAATTGGTCTAATTCGGGATCGTACAATAAATTTTTACTCTATCCATCTTATAAACATATTAAGATAAAATAATACTGACCAGATCCTTATATTTATTTAAGGTCTTCAAGGAGCCGTATGAAATGAAAATATCATGTACGGTTCTGGAATAGCGATGGAAACTGTGATGCTATCACCGACTATGATTATCTAATAGTTCAAGTACAGTTGATATAGTTGAGGCACAATCAAAATATGGTTTTTTAGGATGGAATTTGTGGCGTCAACCTATAGGATTTATTATTTTTATAATTTCTTCCCTAGCAGAATGTGAAAGATTACCTTTTGATTTACCAGAAGCAGAAGAAGAATTAGTTGCTGGTTATCAAACCGAATATTCGGGTATCAAATTTGGTTTATTTTACGTTGCTTCCTATTTAAACCTATTAGTTTCTTCATTATTTGTAACTGTTCTTTATTTGGGCGGTTGGAATATCTCTATGCCGCACATATTTGTTTCTGATTTTTTTGAAATAAATGAATTATACGGTGTTTTTGAACCGACAATTGATATGTTTATTACATTAGCTAAAACTTTTTTGTTCTTGTTCATTCCTATCACAACAAGATGGGCTTTACCTAGGATAAGAATGGATCAACTATTGAATATTGGATGGAAATTTCTTTTACCAATTTCTCTTGGTAATCTATTATTAACAACTTCTTCTCAACTATTTTCACTCTAAAACAATATGATAGCCTATATTCCCAACTTGGAGAAAACAAGAGAAATAAACAAAAAAACTCTTTATATATATATATTCACGATATGTTCCCTATGGTAACTGGGTTCAGGGATTATGGTCAACAAACAGTACGAGCTGCAAGGTACATTGGTCAAAGTTTCATGATTACCTTATCCCACGTAAATCGTTTACCTATAACTATTCACTATCCTTATGAAAAAGTAATCACCGCGGAGCGTTTCCGCGGCCGAATCCATTTTGAATTTGATAAATGTATTGCTTGTGAAGTATGTGTTCGTGTATGTCCTATAGATCTACCTATCGTTGATTGGAAATTGGAAACTGATATTCGCAAGAAACGATTATTTAATTACAGTATTGATTTCGGAATCTGTATATTTTGTGGTAACTGTGTTGAGTATTGTCCAACAAACTGTTTAGCAATGACTGAAGAATATGAACTTTCTACTTATGATCGTCACGAGTTGAATTATAATCAAATTGCCCTGGGTCGGTTACCGATGGTAGTAATTGACGATTATACAATTCGAACCATTTTGAATTCGACTCAAATAAAAAATAAGTAAATACTTGATTAAATAAAAATTTGTCCAATAACTGTACCCACATTAATTCACACCCCCTAGGATTTAATGCAAGTAAAATTTGATTTTGAATCATCAAATCAACTATTTTTTTTTCTAGTCTGGTTTCAAAAAGGTCATGAAAAATTTTGTGATTTTTTCATCTATTAGCCTGCATATAATGGATTTGCATGGACCCATACATGATTTTCTTTTCGTCTTTCTGGGATTAGGTCTTATCTTAGGAGGTATAGGAGTAGTTTTATTTCCAAACCCAATTTATTCTGCCTTTTCGTTGGGATTAGTTCTTGTTTCTATATCCCTATTATATATTCTATCAAATTCATATTTTGTAGCTGCTGCACAACTCCTTATTTATGTGGGAGCTATAAATGTTTTAATCATATTTGCTGTAATGTTTATGAATGGTTCAGAATATTACAAAGATTTGAATCTTTGGACTGTCGGGAATGGGGTTACTTTGCTGGTTTGTACAAGTATGTTTGGTTTCCTAATGACGACTATTACAGATACGTCATGGTACGGGATTATTTGGACTACAAGATCAAACCAGATTATAGAACACGATTTGATAAGTAATATTCAACAGATTGGAATTCATTTATCAACAGAGTTTTTTCTTCCCTTTGAATTTATCTCGATAATTCTTTTAGTCGGTTTGATAGGTGCAATTTCCGTGGCGCGTCAATAATAATAAATCTATCAACTGCAATCCAAATAAAACTTCACTCTATCTTATCGCATTTATTTCCAGAATTTGAAATAGGTTATGTCTAAAATAGAAATTATTTTATTCGACCTATTTCCAATATATTTCGTTGTTCCATACTTTCTTTCTTTGTTTTTAGATTCTCGTCAATTCAACACGTTGCCTTGTTATTCATGTTATATTGAAATGAATCGAAATTAATAAGGAGTTGTTCAATGATGCTCGAACATGTCCTTGTTTTGAGTGCCTACTTATTTTCTATCGGTATCTATGGATTGATCACCAGCCGAAATATGGTTAGAACTCTTATGTGTCTTGAACTTATACTGAATGCGGTTAATATAAATTTAGTAACATTTTCTGATTTTTTTGACAGTCGCCAATTAAAAGGAAATATTTTCTCCATTTTTGTTATAGCCATTGCAGCCGCTGAAGCAGCTATTGGACCAGCTATTGTTTCGTCAATTTATCGTAACAAAAAATCAACTCGTATCAATCAATCGAATTTGTTGAATAAGTAGTATTAAAGAAACAAATTAGAATATTCATAAATGCGAATCAGTGTGTATTATACAGAATGTATGATCATGTTTGCGAAAATATAAGAAATCAAAGTATCTTGGTTCTCTCCCATAAGTAAATCCGTAAGTAGATTGATTAGAAAAATTCTGGTAACTCTAAATCATTGATTCATCTGGTATCTAAATATATGATTGATTTAAAAGTTTACTAGATCAAAATTTATTATTTTAAATAATTATAGATAGGCCCAATGTCACATTCCGTAAAGATTTATGATACGTGTATAGGGTGTACTCAATGTGTCCGAGCTTGCCCCACAGATGTATTAGAAATGATACCTTGGGACGGTTGTAAAGCTAAGCAAATAGCTTCTGCTCCAAGAACAGAGGATTGTGTGGGTTGTAAAAGATGTGAATCCGCCTGTCCAACGGATTTCTTGAGCGTTCGGGTTTATTTGTGGCATGAAACAACTCGAAGTATGGGTCTAGCTTATTGATACGTTCCAAAAAACCCGACTTGAATACGACTCCATTTTCTTTTTTTACCTTTACCGACAAAAGCGCGTACTCAAAAAAATATATTTTTTTGAGCACGCGCTTTTATGGTCCAAGTGTATCTTGTTTTTACTACGAATTATTTTCCTTGGTTAACGATAGTTGTAGCTTTGCCAATATTTGCGGGGTCCCTAATTTTCTTTTTTCCTCATAGAGGAAATAAGGTAATTAGGTGGTATACAATTTGTATATGTATAATAGAACTCCTTCTAACAACCTATGCGTTCATGTATCATTTCCAATTGGACGAGCCATTAATCCAACTGACAGAGGATTATAAATGGATATATTTTTTTGATTTTTCCTGGAGATTGGGAATAGATGGAATTTCTATAGGACCCGTTTTGCTGACGGGGTTTATCACTACTTTATCGACTTTAGCGGCTCGGCCGGTTACTCGCGAGTCCCGATTATTCCATTTTCTGCTGTTAGCGATGTATAGCGGTCAAATAGGACCATTTTCTTCTCAAGACATTTTACTTTTTTTCATCATGTGGGAATTAGAATTAATTCCAGTTTATCTACTTGTATCTATGTGGGGAGGAAAGAAACGTTTGTATTCAGCGACAAAATTTATTTTGTACACTGCAGGAAGTTCCGCCTTTTTATTAATGGCAATTCTAGGTATTTGCTTAGCTGGTTCTAATGAGCCAACATTAAATTTTGAAAAATCAGCTAATCAATCATATCCTGTAGAACTCGAAATTCTCTTCTATATTGGATTTTTTATTGCTTTTGCTGTTAAATTGCCAATTATACCTTTCCATACTTGGTTACCAGACACTCACGGAGAGGCACATTACAGTACTTGTATGCTTCTAGCTGGAATCTTATTAAAAATGGGAGCGTATGGATTGGTTCGGATAAATATGGAATTATTACCCCGTGCCCATTCTATATTTTCTCCTTGCTTGATGATAGTTGGCACAATTCAAATAATCTATGCAGCTTCAACATCTCCCGATCAACGTAATTTAAAAAAAAGAATAGCTTATTCTTCCGTATCGCATATGGGTTTCATAATTATAGGACTTGGTTCTATAAGCGATACCGGACTCAACGGTTCCGTTTTACAAATAATCTCTCATGGATTTATTGGCGCTGCACTTTTTTTCTTGGCAGGAACGAGTTATGATCGAATACGTCTCGTTTATCTCGATGAAATGGGTGGAATGGCTATCACAATTCCAAAAATATTTACGACTTTCAGTATCTTATCAATGGCCTCTTTTGCATTACCGGGCATGAGCGGTTTTGTTGCAGAATTGATAGTATTTTTTGGAATACTTACTAGCCAAAAATATCTTTTACTGCCCAAAATCCTAATTACTTTTGGAATGGGAATTGGAATAATATTAACTCCTATTTATTCATTATCCATGTTACGCCAGATGTTCTATGGATACAAACTTTTTAATGCCCAAAACTCTTATTTTGTTGATTCTGGGCCGCGAGAATTGTTTCTTTCGATTTCTATTCTTTTACCCGTAATATCTATTGGTATTTATCCAGATTTCGTTTTCTCACTATCCGTTGAGAAAGTCGAAACTCTTCTATCTAATTTTTTTTATCCATAGTTTTTGTGAGTAAACTAAAAAAAATCTTCTAATTTTTTTTTTTTTTATTTTTTGTTGGACAATGAAAAATAAGTACTTTTTCTTCTCTGAGTTTGAGTAAAATAAATTAGAATTAGATTTTAACCAGGTATGTAATCCATCGAGAACCTTTTGCTTTGATTTTTTTTTTCTATTATTCGATTCAAAAGGTTCTCGATGGGTTACACGAAGTTTTCTTATATACACTTATACTATCCTATATTTATTTTGTATTTTTCAATTCAATTAGATGTTAAGGTAAATGAACCATAACTATGTAACCCTATTCCGACTAAATTAACCCCAAAATAGCATATCCAAATTATAAGAAAGCCCATCGAGGCCATAATTGCAGAATTTACACTTTCAAAAATTTTATTTGTTCGAATATGGAAATAAATTGCAAATACGGTCCAAGTAATAAAAGCCCAAGTCTCTTTTGGATCCCAATTCCAATATGATCCCCACGCTTCATTAGCCCATACTGCTCCTGAAAGAATACCTATCGTTAAAAATAGAAAACCTAGACTAATAATACGATAACTCCAAAGATCCAATTGTTGAATGACTCGAACCCTGTAATAATTCCTAGAAAAAAGAAAATAAGTGTTTATTAAACGATTCTTTTTTTCTATTATGTAGTGAATCTCGCCCAGCAAAAAAGGCTCATTTACTAAATTTTTGCCTTTACTAAAATTTAGTATGAAATTTTTAAATGTAATTACTAGAAGAGCTAGTGATAATAATGATCCGCATAAAAGAGCTGCATAGCTCAATACCATCATACTTACGTGCATCATTAACCAATGGGATTGGAGAGAGGGTACTAATATTTTAGATTCATTCATTTCAGTTAAAAGACCTGAAGTAGCAAAACCTTGGGTAAAAATAGCACTTGGCGCGGTTATTGCATTTAAATTGAAATAGGTTTTCATTTTTTTTAAATACGGAACCATATGAATACTGGAGAAACTCCATGAAAGAAAGATTAATGATTCATATAAATTACTTAATGGTAAATGTTGCAAATAAATCCAACGAGTAACTAATAATCCTGTTATACAGGAAAAAACAGCCATTATCCCCTTTTCCGACGAATCATATAGTCTTATGATTTCATCTACGACTAAGGTTAGCAAATGAATTGTAATTACAATTGAAACGAATGAAAAGGATATATGTGTAAATATATGCTCTAAAGTTGAAAATATCATAAAAAATTTAAAATGAAAAAGCGAGGCGGATTTCAATTCAATTTCAATTATAGGATAATTGAATTCAGTATAGGATTCACTCTTTTAGAAGATCCCATGCCGCCACTCGGACTCGAACCGAGATGCTCTAGCACTGCTTCCTAAGAGCAGCGTGTCTACCGATTTCACCATAGCGGCTTGTTCGAAATCATAATAACCCTTTTTTATTCAATTGTCGAGAGTGAAGTAATCAATTCAATGCAATATATATATATATATAGAAATATTTATTGATTGATCCTTCAGTGGAACCATAAGATCTAAAATTGGCGTATTCTTCCTATGATCTATAATCACTTAAAAAAGGAAATCTTTTTTCTTTTTTTTTTACTAGGTTAAATTAAAAGTTCGAGTCTATTTTGTCATAGTAACTTAAAGAAATAAGTATTTAAAAGGTTCTAAAACACATTTTAATTAAATTTTAATTAATTAGTTTAAACAATCTAATAGTGGCTGCAAATTTCCTATCTGTTCTTCTCTAATTTAATTAGTTTAGTAAATATATTCAATACACAGTTAATATACTAAATAGTCTAGTTAGTCTATAAAATAGGTACAATAAAAGTGAAAACATTTTTATTATCGAATTGATGGGGATTCTTATTTTCCCCATCATAAAAACAATAAAGCATGCTCAAAATAAAGGGTTAATCCTCTTCTTGTGTTTCTTTTTTCTTTCAAATAAAAAAGTATACCATTTTACTTTCATTTTAGTACACACAAAAATTTTTTCATTATAAAAGCGAAACAAATTCAATTTTTCATTGCTATTCATCGGGTAAAAACAAAAAATTGGAGAATATCAATTTCTATTAACTTATATATAAATATAATATTATTGTAATAAAATACAAATTATTATAACTTGTTTCTAAGTTATAAAATAAAAGAAAATAAAACTTCTAAAGAAATTAGAAACAATTTACAATTAGAAACAAATTAGACTGACTGCTTTTCGAATCAAAGCAACTCAGATTTTTTCCATTTATTATTTATTTGTTGCATAAAAAAAACTTTTAGAATTCCTTCTAGAAAGAGACTTACCCAATGAAAAAGCTTTCATTGCTGTCAAATATCCTTTCTTTTTCCAAAGATTTTTACGAATACGTTTTTTTGAGCTAGAAGTACGTTTTTTCGGAACTGCCATTAAAAAAAAATATATATATATTTAATAGTTGGATGTCAAAGACATTTAGTAGCTATTGGCCAAAACCCATTATTTTTGAATATTACTTATACGGCTATCTATTTCTTTTCTAGGTTATACGCCCTTTCTAAAACTATGAATATAGAAAAATAAAAATAGCATAAATAGAAATAGAGTGCTAGTACTAGGAACAAAACAAAAAATATAAAAAAACCACTATGTACCCTTCTTTATATCTCTGTAAAACTGTCAAATTCATTTTTGTCGTCCTACATGTATTAATACAAGTAATACAAGGACTAAAATACATAATAAAAAGAGCGAAAGTTTTAATAAGCCACCCCTGTACCTTATTCATTTGAAAATGAATTTCAAATGGAATTGGCCAGGCTCACACAAAAAGTACGTATAATTTTAATAGAATTTGAAAATGTGCAATAAACCATTACTTATATCTATTAAAAATTCCAAAAGAAATCATTTAGAAAAGCTATTTTAGTCATTTTCGGGAAAGTAAAGTCTTGGATGTTATAGTTTGAAGATCATAGCCTTTAACTAAAAAAATAAATGTCTTTTATTACAAAAAAAGACATTAAATTCATTTCCAAAAAGAAATTGTTTCATTATTTTTATTAAGCCAACTAAAAAAAAATTATAGTTTTTTTATGATTAAGAACAAATACTTGGTTTGGTGTAATTATTTATCTTTGCTCTATAGATATAGAAATTATTGTAATAATACGCACTAATACTTAAGTTCAGATGAAAATTGAAATTTTACTTTTTTTAATCAAATTTTATCAAAAGTACTATGTTTTTTTTTTTCAAAAAGTAATTTGTTCATATGATTTCAACAACTTAAATCTCTTGATTTGAAATATTTCAAAAAATGGAAAAATATTCAAACTAATTAAGTCTATAAAATTCTATATTTTCCTTTTTTTTATTAACTGATCCCTTTCATTTCAAAAAAGGCTAAGAACCGGTAAATCAGAAACAATTTTTTAAGATAAAAATATTTTATTTATTTTTATGCAATATACATATCAATATTTACGGATTATACCCTTTATTCTCCTTCCAGTTCCTATATTAATCGGAGTAGGACTTCTACTTTTTCCCACGGCAACAAAAGATCTTCGTCGTATGTGGGTTTTTCTTAGTATTTTCTTATTAAGTATAGTTATGATTTTTTCAACCTATCTGGTTAGTCAAGAAAAAAATAACACTTCTATCTATCTATCTATATGGTCTTGGACTATCAATAATGACTTTTCTTTAGAATTTGGCTATTTAGTTGACCCCCTTACTTCTATTATGTTAATATTAATTACTACTGTTGGAATTATGGTTCTTATTTATAGTGACAATTATATGTCTTATGATCGGGGATATTTGAGGTTTTTTGCTTATATGAGTTTTTTCAATACCTCAATGTTAGGATTAGTTACTAGTTCTAATCTGATACAAATTTATTTTTTTTGGGAATTGGTTGGAATGTGTTCTTATCTATTAATAGGTTTTTGGTTCACCCGGTCTACTGCAGCAAATGCTTGTCAAAAAGCGTTTGTGACTAATCGGGTTGGAGATTTTGGTTTATTATTAGGAATTTTAGGCTTTTATTGGATAACGGGTAGTTTAGAATTTCGGGATTTGTTTGAAATAGTCAATAACTTGGTTTATAATAATGAAGTTCATTTTTTATTTCCTACTTTGTGTGCCTTTCTATTATTTGCTGGTGCTATTGCTAAATCTGCTCAATTTCCTCTTCATGTATGGTT